AAGTAATAAGATAAATGATTGGTTACAATATACCTATGGTCTATATTCTCTATAAAGGACCAGAAATGCCTTGCTTACGTATCATTAGGAAATGCATTAACATAAATACAGCAGTAAGAAGGGGTAATACAAAAGTGTGTAAACTATAAAAACGGGTCAAAGTGGATTGTCCCACACTAGCACTTCCACGCAATAACTCTACCAAAGGCGATCCTATTACCGGAATAGCTTCTGGAACGCCTGTTACGATTTTGACTGCCCAATAACCAATTTGGTCCCGAGGTAAGGAATAACCTGTTACACCAAAAGATGCGGTCAACACAGCCAGAACCACACCTGTAACCCAAGTCAATTCGCGAGGTTTTTTAAAACCACCAGTGAGATAGACACGAAATACGTGCAGGATCATCATTAAGACCATCATACTTGCCGACCATCGATGAACTGATCGGATTAACCAACCAAAGTTAGCTTCAGTCATTATGTATTGGACAGAAGCAAAAGCCTCAGTAACGGTTGGACGATAGTAAAAAGTCATAGCAAATCCTGTAGCTACTTGTACCAAAAAACAAGTAAGCGTAATTCCTCCTAGACAATAAAATATGTTAACATGAGGAGGAACATATTTACTAGTTATATCATCTGCAATCGCCTGAATCTCGAGGCGTTCTTCGAACCAATCATAGACTTTATTGAGATAGGTAAACCAAGAGGACTCCCCCCCTGAGAACCGTATATGAGAATTTCATCTCGTACAGCTCAAACAAAACACCCAAATAATAGCTGAAACGGATATGGAATAGAAAGTTTGAAACTTCTTAATCTTTTCATTCAATTTTATCTGAAGACACAAAAGAGTCAAAATCCGAAAGCTCTTTTTTGTAGTTGTAATTATAATGCCAAAAAATCAAGTCGGCGCATTCGTCTTTATGTTGATCGTTACAGGCCTCTTGAATCTTCTATTTACCTACTTATTTCTTTTCTTTTTCTTTGCTTTGATTTGTTATTTGTATGGAATGTGGCTTTATTCTTGTTTTCTTTATTTTTAATAGGAATTCTCTTGTTAAGACCCTATGAATCAATTGAAACTTCAGATTCATATCAGAACCGCGATGATTCAATAAAACCTTCAAACTAAGTCCAAAGATTCTTTGAGTAAGAACCGTTGGATCATCACTTATTCAATGAATAGAATAGATATAATAAATTAAAATACAAAGAAAAGAAAGATTTGTCCTTTGATCAAAATAAGCATAAACTAAATGAGAGTTTGAAAGAAGAAAAAATCTTTCGCTTTATAAATAAGAAAACTCTTTCTTTGAAATTTGATTTTTTAGTCCGGCCGCGAGGTTTGAATATTAAGTATGAATCATAGTTCGAATACTTCGTGATCCATTTCATATATTCCGTGCTCCAGATACTAGAATGGCTATCCGACGGGATAAAACTATCTCGATCAAGATGACAGACCCATTTTCTGTACTATCAATAGGATCAATTATAACAAGTCACACACTCATATTCCGGAAATACAGAAACAAATAAATTTCGCGGTCGAACTACCAAAATAAAATGGGCTAAAAAAAATCCGAGAACTAAAGGTTTCACTTTTTGTATTGAAAAGCGAGGCTTCGTGGTTCTTGTGAATCTAATTCAGTGAAATTCCATCCAGTAAAACGGAAGAATTATAAATCTCCAAAATAATAGATAAGAATATCGCAAATAAAGCCATTGCGACACCCATCAAAGGAGTCGTTCCCCATCCAGGGGCTACTTTACCATATTCCGAATTCAATGGTTTCAAAAAATCCCCTACAACAGTTCGTCTTGGACCAGATCTAGAACTACCCTCAACGGTTTGTGTAGCCATAAATCTTATTTTGTATTCAGTGAGATCTGTTGACTTTGTATATCATTCCGCTGTAAATAAACGATCTTATCATAGATCCACTGTGATCTTGAAATTATATAATAATGGAAACAGCAACCTTAGTCGCCATCTCTATATCTGGTTTACTTGTAAGTTTTACTGGGTACGCCTTATATACTGCCTTTGGGCAACCCTCTCAACAATTAAGAGATCCATTCGAGGAACACGGGGACTAATTGAAGTAATGAGCCTCCCAATATTGGGAGGCTCATTACTTCAATTGAGATAATGAAAAATCATTTCATTTTTTAGTTGGAACTTTAGGCGGTTCTCGAAAAAAGATAGCGAAAAAAATTATCCCTAGAGTAGAGACTAAGAGGAATGTATAAACCAATGCTTCCATAAATTCGATCGTGGTTTACAATTATAGCTTCCGTACCTGTTTATTTTGAATCATCTCCCGAATAAAATAAAGAAAGAACAAGAATCAAAGAAAAGGCAGCGATTTTAATCAAGATTTTTCCAGCAGCCTATGTCAAATCACAAACGGAAAATAGAAGCGAAAAATAACAAAGCAATCTTGCATCAGACTACTTGTCTTCTTGTAGTTGGATCGCCAAGTTTTTGGAATGCTCCAAATTCCACTTGAGCATCCAAATCTGGATCAATACCGGCAAAAACATCTCGGAACAGGGTTCTAGCACCATGCCAAATGTGTCCGAAGAAGAAAAGCAAAGCAAACGAAGCATGCCCAAAAGTAAACCAACCCCTTGGACTGCTACGAAAAACACCATCGGATTTCAAAGTAGCACGATCTAATTCAAAAATTTCACCCAATTGAGCACGTCTAGCATATTTTTTCACAGTAGCAGGATCACTATAACTCACTCCGTTGAGTTCGCCACCATAGAACTCAACAGTTACACCTACTTGTTCGACACTATACTTCGATTCTGCCCTTCTAAAAGGGACATCCGCTCTAACAATTCCATCTCCGTCTACCAAAACAACCGGAAATGTTTCAAAAAAAGTCGGCATACGACGTACAAAAAGTTCACGCCCTTCTTTATCTCTAAAGATAGGGTGTCCTAACCACCCAACGGCTATTCCATCCCCGTTGTCCATTGAACCCGCTCTGAATAATCCTCCTTTTGCCGGATTATTGCCAATGTAATCATAAAAAGCTAATTTTTCAGGAATTTTAGACCAAGCTTCTGATAAACTTTGATTTTCGGCTAACCCAGCACTAACCCTTCGATATATTTCTTGCTGGAAGTATCCTTGATCCCATTGATAACGAGTAGGACCAAATAATTCGATGGGGGTAGTTGCTGAACCATACCACATAGTTCCAGCAACAACAAAAGCTGCAAAAAAGACAGCAGCTATACTACTGGAAAGGACGGTTTCAATATTTCCCATACGTAATCCTTTGTATAAACGTTGGGGCGGACGGACACTAAGATGGAATAAGCCCGCTAATATGCCCAATGTCCCCGCTGCAATATGATGAGAGGCTATTCCTCCCGGAACAAAAGGATCAAAACCTTCCACGCCCCACGCCGGATTTACAGGTTGTACCTTTCCGGTTAGTCCATAAGGGTCGGACACCCATATTCCAGGACCATACAATCCTGTTACATGAAATGCGCCAAAGCCAAAGCAAGCCACTCCTGAGAGAAATAAATGAATTCCAAAAATCTTGGGCAAATCCAAAGAGGGTTTTCCTGTGCGCTCATCACAAAAAATTTCTAGATCCCAATATACCCAATGCCAGATAGCTGCCAAGAAGCACAAGCCAGAAAACACAATATGTGCTCCGGCCACACCTTCGTAACTCCAAATACCCGGATTTGTTATAGTCCCCCCTGTAATACTCCAACCGCCCCATGAATTGGTTATTCCTAAACGAGTCATGAAGGGTATAACGAACATACCTTGTCTCCACATTGGATCAAGAACGGGATCGGAGGGATCAAAAACGGCTAATTCATATAGAGCCATTGAACCGGCCCAACCAGCAACCAGAGCTGTATGCATTATATGAACAGAAAGCAAGCGACCGGGATCATTCAATACGACAGTATGAACACGATACCAAGGCAAACCCATGGAAATACCCCTTTATCAACGAAAAATAGACACTATGTAACTTTATTGCATTGGAATACCTCCCCTTTTCGGTGGATTCTTTCGGAGAAAGGATTAATATTTGTTCTATTCCATTAGTAATAAGGGAAGAATTCGGCTCAGAAGAAAAAAGAGAAGCAGATCTATTCTATACCCGATAAGTATCAATACGCAATGGGGGTTGATCCTATTTTTTATGAATGAATGCAGCCCTATTTGTTCATCATTCAAAGGAACTATTCGTAAGAATTCTCTTTCATTCATTCTGCCTTTCTTTATTTTATGGCCTTATTCTATCTATGTATAAAATATGCTAAAGGCCAATATTATTATTATTAAGACCATTATTACGCTTCCACATCAAAGTGAAATATAGTATTTAATTCTTTTTCTTTCCTTTAATGCCTATTGGTGTTCCAAGAGTTCCTTTTCGAAATCCGGGGGAGGACGATGCCGTTTGGGTTGACGTATAGTGCGACTTGTCAAATATATTGGGTCATACGGGATTCCCCCGTTCTCTCGCCCGATCGAGATATCCTCTGTTTCGCCCAAAAAAGATTGATTGAATTATCAAAAATTTGTAGCGTGAAGTGTAATGAAGTGCAATTAGAGATCCATTTCATTTTTTTGGGGGGGTATCCAGATTAATATTTTCAATTAGAATGATTTATGGTTGGCTTGGTTGGACCGATAAAATGAAGTATCCAGGCTCCGTTTAGAAAAAACCCAAGTGGTAATATATTTATGATTACCACCTATATCATAATCATAAAAAAAAAAAAAAAAATTATAAAAAATTATAATAAGAGCGATTTCAAACTGTTAATCAATCGAATAATATGAGAAATACGTTGAATATTTGGCGGAAAAGGAAAACATGAAAGAAAAAGGAATTAAATAAAATAAAAAAGTAAATGAAATCATAGCAAAAAGACGTGGTATTGGGTCATTTGTTCTATATGCGCAAATCCAAATCGGGCAGATCTTTACTCGGAGTAGAGCATAAACCTAAAAAAATGGAATAAAAAATTGACGAACCCCATTCAGGAACAAGAAAATGACATCGTGATTTGGATTGAATCCCAATGAAAAAAAATAGATCAATGAAAAGTTTGTGCGATAAGTTTAGCGAATTTTTTCTATATTATAGGAAAACGGGCCAAAACTCATCTTTCTTTAATTTAATTTCAGTTTCTTTTTAAAATGTCAGAAAAAGCCTCTTCATTATAAATTAGAAGTTAGAAAAGTCCCACTAGAAAAAACGAAGGATGGCTGGAATCTACACATTGATTTTTTTTCGCAATTTTTGTTGAACCGTATGCATCAAAAGGTGCCTGTACGGCTACTAAGGGATACAATTTTATCCTAATCAACCGACTTTATCGAGACAGATTACTTTTTTTAGGCCAAGAGGTTGATAGCGAGATCTCGAATCAACTTATTGGTCTTATGATATATCTCAGTATAGAGAGTGATACCAAAGATCTGTATTTGTTTATAAACTCTCCTGGCGGATGGGTAGTACCCGGAGTAGCTCTTTATGATACTATGCAATTTGTGCAACCAGATGTGCAGACAATATGCATAGGATTGGGCGCTTCAATGGGATCTTTTCTCCTGGCCGGAGGAGCAATTACCAAACGTCTAGCATTCCCTCACGCTCGGCGCCAATGAGTTTTTTTTTATTTGATGGAAAAAAAGGAAAAAAAAAAGAAGACTATGCCTTCGCCATATGAAATATGAATTAGTAAGTAATAATAGCATGGCACTTCGAATTCGATATGAAAATTGTTTTTATTTCTTTTTTTTTTTTTGAAAAATATATATATATATATATTAGATTATGTATCGAAAGAGTAGTATGAGAGAAGGGGCATTTCCAATTTTATCTTAGCTGTCGTGAGCCCATCTCAGCGTCACAAACTTTTTTTTTCTTTTCACACCAGAGGCTATTAACAATATTTATGTTATGAAAGAGTACGAAAAAAAAAAAGACTCTTTTTTCTTTCTTTTTTTTTTGAAAAAAAAAAAAAGAAACTTTGGGATTGCTGAATCACAGACGAAATAAATATATAAAGCAACGGGGCCATCATAGTATTTTAAAACTTTTCCGAAAAAAAAAGAAAAAGAAGGGTGGTAATTGGATTATTTATTGATCTGGGTCTAATAGACTCTATATTTTCTCTTTTTTCGATGAAAGAGAAAGAAAAAAGAGAATTCCATTGTAAAGCCGTATGCAATGCGCAAAAAATGCCTGTACGGTTGTTCAATTCTATCTTTTTTTCTTATTATTCTTTAGCTATTCTTTTCGCCTCATTATGTGAGTTAGACGAACCTTTTATTATGTTATATCATCAGGGTAATGATCCATCAACCTTCTAGTTCTTTTTATGAGGCACAAACGGAAGAAGTTATCCTGGAAGCGGAAGAACTACTGAAACTTCGCGAAAGCATCACAATGGTTTATGTACAAAGAACGGGCAAGCCCTTATGGGTTGTATCCGAAGACATGGAAAGAGATGTTTTTATGTCAGCAACAGAAGCCCAAGCTCATGGAATTGTGGATCGTGTAGCAGTTAAAAAATAGCAACGATTTAACACCAATCCACAATTTAATTAAGATTGATTGAATCCCTCTTATTCCTTTCCTTCTTAACTTAAGGAGTTAATATTTTATTAATCTATTAAAGAGAAAAAGAAGTAATTCATAATCATCTGGTTAGGATCGATCTAAACCAGTCTATTATGTATATGATTCAGCATGCCAACTATTAAACAACTTATTAGAAATGCAAGACAGCCAATTAGAAATGTCACGAAATCCCCTGCTCTTGGGGGATGTCCTCAGCGCCGAGGAACATGTACTAGGGTGTATGTGCGACTTGTTCAGATCATGGGCTGAGAAAAAAGAAACCATTTTTTCAGTATCAACGATCAGTACCAGTGAATAGAATGAGGTTCTTCCGTTCACTATCTAAAAAAGATAGATCTACCATATCCTTCTATTGTGTATGAAATTTATGGTTTCCATTGGCGCAAATCCAATCTTGGAATTTAAGATGAGAAAAAATTCCCCATTGGTAGCAAATGCTTATCCAGTAAGCGGGGAAAATCCTATTTAAAAAGCAAAAAGATTATGCTTCGACTCTTGCAAAGAACGGACTAACAGGGTTAGCTACCCAATTAATCCTCCTAATTACATACCGTTACTGTATAAGATAGATCTCGTTGTGAAAGATCTATTACTGGAAAATTTATGAGTAGAGCCGAAGAGTGTGAACTGTACAAGTTACCAATTAAATGAAGGAATGAGCTCCGGTGTATAGAGGGGACCTCACCGTTTAAGAAGTAACCATAGAAACGATGGAACCCACTATTTATTTATCCATTTCTATTTACTCCTTTATTTTAGTTAATATGCTTTTTTTGATACCTAGTATCAATACAATTTCTTATTTCAAGGCGAAATGAAATGCCTAGAAAAAAGGAAAAATCGTGGTCGGGACGGTTATAGTAGCAAAAGCCATTGGAATTTTTATTTTATACATTGGAAGAATCCGTTTTGTTATTAATAGACGAGAAAAGAATAACTGAAAGAAAGAATTCGTTATTCATCAAAATTTCTTTTATTCAATGACCAGAATTAAACGGGGATATATAGCTCGGAGACGTCGAAAAAAAATTCGTTTATTTGCATCAAGCTTTCGAGGGGCTCATTCAAGGCTTACTCGCACTATTACTCAACAAAGAATAAGAGCTTTGTTTTCGGCTCATCGGGATAGAGATAGGAAAAAAAGAGATTTTCGTCGTTTGTGGATCACTCGAATAAATGCAGTAATTCGCGAAATGGGGGTATCCTATAGTTATAGCAGATTTATAAAAAATCTGTACAAGAAAGAGCTGCTTCTTAATCGTAAAATACTTGCGCAAATAGCTATCTCAAATAGGAATTGTCTTTATATGATTTCCAACGAGATTATAAAATAAGGAAATCGGAAGGAATCCACCGAACTGCTTTAAATGAAATGGGGTTCCCTCGGGAATGAACTCGGGGAAGGTAGAGTAGAAATTAATATGATAAAAAAAATTCTGATAAGGTTATCAAAACAAGATGAGCGAAGACGCTCAATAAAAAAAAGATTTCTTTTTCTTCCCCAACCCGCTGTTATTTATTTCTTTTTTCTTACGACACGACCTTTTTGATTATCATATTTTTTGAATAAAGCATCAGTCTACGTTTGCTAATTTTGAGTCAATTGAAGGGTAAGCCTATTTTTTTCTGGTTCTAAGAGCAGTAGTTCTAGCGGTCGACTCGCTTCTTTCAAATTGTTTCTCATTATTAAGAAAGGGTAACGAAGCTAAAATACGAGCTTGTTTTATAGCAATAGTAATTAATCGTTGTTGTTTTAAGGTCAATCTATTTACTCGCCTAGATAATATTTTTCCTTGTTCACTAATAAATCGACTAATTAAACTCATGTTTCTATAATCAATTCGATCCCCCGATTGGATCGGGGGCAAACGCCTACGAAAAGATCGCTTGGATTTAAGAAAGAGTCGCTTGGATTTATCCATGATTTCTTTATTCCTTATTTCTAAAAAGAATCCTATCCTTATCTCTATTTCTAAAATACTATTTTGATCGGATCAAATTCAAATTATAGAATTAATATAATAAATAGGATTTGGTTTGTTTATTTTATTATTATTTATTTTATTATTATTTAAATATTTAAATATATAGAAATTAAAATATATAATATTAATATATATAAATATATATAATAAATATATGTAATAATATTAATAATATAATAATTCTAATAATATAGAATAATAATATATAAATAAAATATGCGTTATATATAACTAATTATATATATAATATATTATATACCTAAATACCTAATGGCATATTTTCATATTCTCGGGAAGGGGTGACATACGAGCACTTGATTCGATTTATTTCTTTATCTCCCCGTGAATTGTATGTTTGTAACAATAGGGACAGAATTTCTTCAATTCCAATCGACTAGGCGTATTGTGTCGATTTTTTTGAGTAATATACCTGGAAATGCCCGTTGATTCCTTATTAACGCCATTTCGAACACAACTGGTACATTCCAAAATAATCGTTACTCGGACATCTTTACTCTTGGCCATGAACCTCCTTTGAGTTTTTAATTCACCCAACTCTTCTATTTTCCGATCAAAAGTGAACAAGAAAGGAATGAAAAAGAAATAAATAAAAGTTGCTAACTCAAAACCAAATACTGAAAGATTTCGTTGCAATCAATTGCAATCAATATAGTAAATCAATAAATATAGATTATAGTAATAGTAAATAATAAGAATAAGTAATACAATGATTTTGAACTCTATTTAGAATCAAAGTACGGTATTTTCTTTAAGTATCTTGTAGGATACTGTTGTTCCAGCCACATTTATCTTTTCGCTCTACTAGTAATTTAATTGGAGCTTGAACCCAAGTTTCGGTGAGGTTGAATCCACTTTTTTCGTTCTACCTTACTTATTTATTTTATCTAATTCTTATAGAATTCTAAAAAAAAAACTAAAAAAAAAAGGGGGGGCGAGAGATTAGTCCCAGATATTTGATTGTATCTCGATCTAATCTTTTTCACCCCGTCCCGCGGCAATAACTAGAATTAAAAAAAAGGGAATGTTAACGCATCTGGGAAGAAACGATTGATCTCTATCAATAAACCCGCTAAAGAACCGAACCAGAGAGTACTTAGTACCGGTGCTACGGAAAGATATGTTTTTAGATCTCGCATTTGAAATCCTCCTTTTTTATCGTATTACATTATGGTAATACATATATAATCACATGTATGTGTGGTTAAAGACCACTTGTATTTGTATATTTGTACCCGGAATTCCTAATTCAAAATTCAAATTTCAATGTACAATGATTCGATAGATAAGATTTTCCTTTTCTTAAAACAGCAAAATAGATCCCTTTCCGCCTGAGAATTCCCG